ATGCTCTTGAAGCTCATCCTCTTCATGATAAATGCTCCGCTTGCCCCGAAATGATCCGGCCCAATAGGGAAATCCCAATTCAGTGGGCCTTTCATCAAATAGATTGGTCCAAGGGCGCCATATTCTAGGAGCCCAAACTATGTGATCGAATAAATCCTCCTCCATTTGTTGCGGGTCGATGTCCTCTTCCTCTTCTTCAAACTCCGATTCGTATTTTTCATAGTTTTGAATCATATCTAACTGATTCCTTGGTTCGGACCGAAGAAGTAATGTCACTCGATTATTATCAAACTGACTGCAATCTTTTTCTGTCCGTGAGGATCCCAACAGAGCGCCTTCTAGTTCTAATAGGCCATGAACTAGATCAGAATCATTCTCAGCGAATCTATAAGAAGCGATCCAATTATTTTCATCAGGTCCGGGTGAAGACCAAAGATCTTGAGCGACCAATCCGGCAGAACAATTCAAAAGATAAAGAAGTATCGTTAATTTCTTCATGCTCGTTCCAAGTTCGAAGTACCATTTGTACAAATAAGAATAAGAATCCCCTTCTTTACATGATTTCTTCTTCATATAGATAGATATAGGATCTACGGGGCAATTACTTAGAAGTACATTTTGTGCAACAGCCCTTCCTATCTGATAGAAAAGGATCCCATGATCCTGAACCGATATTACCTGGGATCGCAAATCCCAAGTTTGTCTATGAAGAGCTGATCTAATTGTATTAGTTTCTAGAATTGATTTCTTCTGTGTAATACTAATGGATAGGGCCTCATTGATAAGTGCTGCAAGATCTCGTGCATTGGAACCCATGGTTATGGACCCGAATCCGTTAGTATGGAACATTTTCTTTTCCAAGTGAAACCCTTTAGTATATGAAAGAATGAAAAAGTGCTTTCGTTGTTGTTGAATAAGAAGCCTTCGTATCTTAATGCATGTATTTAATTTATTCGGAGCTATTAGAGCGGGATCCACTTTTTGGGGAATATGAGTCGAACCAATAACAAGAATATTTCTAGTGGAATATCTTTCACAATCTCTGGAGAGATAGTTCTGTAATAGACCGAAGGATCTGTAATTCACATACAGATCATGAATGTTTGGAATCCATATTATGCAAGGAGACATTGCTCTTGCTAATGCGAATTGAAAGGTGATATCGATATAAAATCCGTATATACTCGGCGGCATATCCATAGTTAGCACATTCGTCATATCTATATCTAGCAGCTCCGTATCAAGATCAAGGTCATCATCAATATCGTCACTATCATCAATATCGATATCGTCACGATAATCACTATCGTCATCACTATCAGTATAATCAATAAAAAAACCTTCAGGCTTGTAATACGAATACGGAAAGTTGTTCGGAAATATCGTAATGAAAGGAACAAGGGAGTTTGTCGCTAGGTATTTGACCAAATAGGATCGTCCAGTTCCTATAGAACCTATCACTAAAATACCCCTAGAAGGGGATAGGGCTAAACGGAGCGAGAAGGGTTTTCCATGAGATGGGAAATGAAAACTATTAGCCCCACACGGGGTTTGTGAATAAGTGATTGTCTGATAATGAGCAAGGAATATCCGTCTTTCTGCTAAACAGGATCTATTGAACTCATAATTCATTAGATACTTTTTTTTATGAATGTCAACTAAGTATCGTAAGTAAATTGATCCCGGTTGTTCAATCATTTGATAACCAGAGTCATTCTTTGATAAATGATCACTATGAGTCAGACTCAATAGAATTTGATCAATCCTTTTTTCTTTTTCGGTCGTTAAGGTGGAGAACTGAACCAAGATTTCTCTTTCTTCATCATCAACCAAATCACTGTTCGCGACCCAGGATTCTATTTTCTCATCAATCCAATCACCGTTCACCCCTTTTCTTTTTCTTATCAATGAATAGATCTCTTTACTTGTACGACTTAGATGTCTCGTATTTCTCGAAAAAGCGATTCGATTGATGGGATTTTGTATGATACTTCTGAGATCGATGAGATTGATATTCAAATATTTCTTCTTAGAACGTATTGATTTGACCCCATAAGCAAAAACCCGTATTTTTTCCAGAAAATCTCCTAATTGTTCCAGAGCAACTAGAAAGAGATTCTTTAACCAGAAAGAATTCAGTTCAGATTCAGATGTAGGATACCTATCCAAAAGTTTTCGCAACTCAATCATGTATGATGGAATCATCAAAGATTTGATCTTTTCTAACTCTGTCTGTAACTCACTAGAGGCTCGGGAAACAAAGATAAGATGTATGCGAACGAGATATCCAGCAACAAGAAGAAGGAAAAGGATTGAATAGAGGAACTCCCGAGCATTTGTTAATCTCAGATGTGTCCATATCAATGGAACGGGTGACTCATTATTTCGATGAATCATTTCTTCGGACAGAAGGAGATTCTGGAAACACTTACTCGAAATCTCACTTATCAGACTCGAAATCTTACTTTTCAGAGTCAGAGTCCATTGTGGAAGAATCTTC